AATAAAAATAGAAAATTTTTCATCAAAGTAAAGAAAGATCTTTCTTTCGAGGTTCCAAGATAAAGATAAATTTTTTTCCTACAAAATTTTTTTTCAAATCAATCTGTTTTTATGTTATTTCGTACTATACAATTTTTTCTTTGTGGGATCATTTTCCTACGAGAGGGGATGAGAAGAATTATAGACTGGATTGCTAGCTATGCCTAGATCGCGGATAAATGGAAATTTTATTGATAAAACCTTTTCAATTGTAGCCAATATCTTATTGCACATAATTCCGACAACTTCAGAAGAAAAAGAGGCATTTACCTATTACAGAGATGGTGTGATTTGATTATTTTTGACCCCCCCTTTTTGTGAATTTATCCCGGTCTTATGAAAAACCCACGCGATTTGGGAAAATTTTTGAAAGAAATCTACGCTTGTTGAAGGTGAAGTTTGGAAATAAAACAATTCCTTCTGTCGTGTATCCTCGATTAATGCAACCTCAGATGCTATGTTTCAATTTTCGATTCTAGTATTGAGCGAAAGGTTACACCTAGGGTTCTGTATTAGGGGGAAATCCTACTCCACTAGGACTAATGGGCAGCATAAGGGAAGAAAGACTACACCTAGGAATCAACAACACGAAAACCTTCTTTGAAATTATCCCCTTCCCTTTTGGGCTTGGGATTAAAAGAATGGTTGGGACAACAAACACCCATCTCGTTTGTACTTTGGATACCAATATAACCATCGAAGGTTGTTGAAGCGACTAATTCCTGGAAATTAGGAAGCGTTGAAAACAAAGAAATTGTTGGAGTTTTCATTTCTATCTAGTCCCACCACCTTTGATGTTAAGAAAAGATCTCTTGCAGGAGGGTTGGCTAGAGATTTCTTGTAAAAACACTAGCTCTGCTCAGTCCATAATGAGAAGAGTTTCATCTTTTTTGATTTCATCTATTATTCTCCTTATGCATATAAGGGAGGAGCCGTATGAGGTGAAAATCTCACGTACGGTTCTGAAACGGAGATTCTTTAAATTGAATGGCGACCGTAACGGATGTTAGCCCAATCTGAAGGAAATTATGCGGAAGCTTTACAGAATTATTATGAAGCTATGCGACTAGAAATTGATCCCTATGATCGAAGTTATATACTCTATAATATAGGTCTTATCCATACAAGTAATGGCGAACATAGGAAAGCTTTGGAATATTATTTTCGAGCACTAGAACGAAATCCATTCTTACCACAAGCTATTAATAATATGGCCGTGATCTGTCATTACGTGCGACTATCTTCACTATAGAAGTGAAAAAAAAAGGGGGCTTTCTACATATGCATCGTCTAAAACAACGATTTTTATCAGCTGTAGCAAAGAAAGAAACTTCATAGAAGTTGAAATATGATATGAAGAAATAGATATACCTAGCTACTTTTTTCTATGGATAAATAAAGGATCTAATTGGTAGAGGAAGCACCGTAAAGATCAATCGGCGGGGTTTGCGGCTGATACAATAATAACTGCGTACTTATGTTATGATGAGAGATAAAATTTAGAAATCCACTTATGTAATAGAGTCGATCCACTAAAGTTTTCAGCAGCGGTGTAGGATCAGATCCCAAAGATAGTAAGTCTTTTCTTTCTTAGGAAGGAAAGTCTTTTTCAAAGATTCTATATAATATAATTTCTATACGAAAATGAGATAGTTACCTTTCAGAAAAATCTAAGAATATAGGGTACATTTTTTCTTCTGAAGGTGGGAAAAAAGATAAAACGAAATAAAACGGATTATTAATCCAAATTGAATCCCAATTTCAGTTTAAAACTCATCCTCATTGGTTAACCCGAAAAGGGGTGGGATAGATCTATGCGAAATCCCATTTGTTAGAGATACGGACACCAAAAGAATTGATGAGCCGTATGAGGTAGGAAACCCTCAAGTACGGTTCTAAGGGAAGGAATTAATCGGCCTATTCCAACCGGGGAGAACAGGCCATTCACCAGGGAGATTCTGAAATTGCGGAAGCTTGGTTCGATCAAGCCGCTGAGTATTGGAAAGAGGCTATAGCGCTTACTCCTGGTAATTATATTGAAGCACATAATTGGTTGAAGATCACGAGGCGTTTCGAATACGAATAAAAGAAGCCATCATTTATTTTTTTTTTTTGAAATTGAAATTTGTTAGAATTCATTGTTTTTTCGTTTCGCCTGATCAGTTAAATCAAAAAAGTGAATCATTCATTTGTTTTATGGAAAGAACCAATCAAAGAATTTCATTATATCCCCTCTCGACTTCATCTGAGATTTCATAAGTTCATAAGGATAAAATAAGCAAAAAAGTACAAAATAGACTTCTTTTTTTTTTGTTTATTAAAATGAAAAAAAAATAGAAAACAAATTTCAATTAAAACTGATAACTAATATTAAAATATTAATATAATAAATAAACTAATATTAATATAAACTATATAGTAATATAAGGAAAGCTAAATTAAATAGCTAAATTATTCTAAT